TTTTTTTATTTTAAATATTTAAATTAATAATTAAAAAAAACGGAACAAGTTTATATTAAAGTATATAAATGATTTATATATATATAAACATTTATTTAATAAAATATATATATATAATGGGAGATATAATTTATAGACCATATAGTCCTATATATGAAAAAAAAAATTATTTATTAATTATTAATAAATTTATATTTAATATATAAATATTATATATATATATATTGTAAAAAAAAATTATTTATTATATATATATATATTGTAAAAAAAAATTATTTATTAATAATATTAATATAAAATAAATTTTTATACATTTATAAATTATTTAATTTATAAAGTAAATTTAAAATATAATTTTATTTAAAATTTTAAATTAAAAAAAAAAAAAAAATTAGGGGATTAATTTTAGAAGGATTGTACTATAAGATTTTATTAAATTAAATTTTTAATTATTTAAAATTAATTATAAAAATTGTTAAATTATAATTAATAATAAATTTTATTAAAATAAGATTATGTTTTTGTAATAAATATAATATTATTTTATTCTAGTTAAATATTTTATTATTATTTTATTTTACATGTAAATTTTTGTGTGAATTATTTTTAATTTTAAAAATTAATTATTTTATATTTATTCGCAGTAATTAATATTAATTATAAAAGAAATTTTGAATTAGTAATAATATATAGTATTGGTAAAATTTGTGCCAGCTACTGCGGTTATACAAATGATGCAAATAAAAATTTTTAGTATTAGTTAAATTTTTTTTTATTTAATTTATTTATAAATTTATTAGGTGAAATTTTTAAATTTATTTATAATTAATTTAAGATTAATTTAAGCTATAAAAATTTTATTATAAACTAGGATTAGATACCCTATTATTAAAATTAAATAATTAAAAATACTTAAGTAGTATTAGTTATATTCTTAAAATTTAAAGAATTTGGCGGTGTTTTAGTCTATTTAGAGGAATCTGTTCTGTTATTGATAATCCACGTTGGACCTTACTTAAATTTGTAATCAATTTGTATATCGTCGTCATCAGAATATATTATAAGATTAATAATTTTCTAAATATTTTATTAAGTAAAATGTCAGGTCAAGGTGCAGTTTATGTTTAAGTAGAAATGGATTACAATAAATTTATTTATACGGATAATTTTTTGAAATAAAAGTTTGAAGGTGGATTTAATAGTAATATAAAAAAGATTATTTATATGATTATAGCTCTAAAACATGCACACATCGCCCGTCGCTCTCATTTTTAAAATGAGATAAGTCGTAACATAGTAGATGTACTGGAAAGTGTATCTAGAATGACAATTTAAAGCTTAATTAGTAAAGTATTTCATTTACATTGAAAAGAAATTTGTGCAAATCAATTTAAATTGATAATAACTATTTATTAATTGTTTTTTTTTTTTATTTATTATTTAATAAAAGTAATTTTAAAATTTTTGGTTTTAGTAATTTATAATGAAATAATAATTTTAATTATAGTGTATTAGTATTTTAAAAGAATATTGAAATAATTTGAAAAATTTTTAATTTAAAAGAAAATTTGATTTATTGTACCTTGTGTATCAGGGTTTATTAATTAATTAATTATTATATTAATTTTTCTCGAATTTTAAAGATTTAATTATATATTAAAGTTATTGTAGAATAAATATTTTAAATATGTAATTAGAAATGAAATGTTAATCGTTTTAAAATATATCTAGTTTTTTAAGAAATAAATTTAATTTAGTTTATTTATTTTATTATTTTAATTTTTTTAATTTAATAAATAAATAAAATAATATTTTAAGGGATGAGCTTTAAAATAAATTTTTATATTTTTATAATTTTTGAATAAATATAAGCTTAAAAATAGCTATTATTAATAAATTTGTTATAATTTATTTTTTATAAAAAATTATTTATTTTAAATTAAATTTTTTATTAAAATTTAAAATTTAATAAGAAAATTTTAATAATTATGATAAAATTAGTATATTAATTTTTATAAAATTATTTAATTGTTAGGTTTTAATGAAGAATTCGGCAAATTAAATATATTCACCTGTTTATCAAAAACATGTCTTTTTGTATTTTATTTAAAGTCTAACCTGCCCACTGAATATTAAAGGGCCGCGGTATTTTGACCGTGCGAAGGTAGCATAATCAATAGTCTTTTAATTGAAGGCTGGTATGAATGGTTGAATGAGATATATACTGTTTTTTTAAAATTTTTATAGAACTTTATTTTTTAATTAAAAAGTTAAAATGTGATTAAAAGACGAGAAGACCCTATAGATCTTTATTTTTATAAATTATAATTTATAAAGAATTTTAAAAATTATATTTTAAATAAAATTTTACTGGGGTGGTATTAAAATTAAATTAACTTTTATTATTTATTAACATATATTTATGATTAAAGGATCCTGTTTTATGGATTAAAAATTTAAGTTACCTTAGGGATAACAGCGTAATTTTTTTAGAGAGTTCATATCGATAAAAAAGATTGCGACCTCGATGTTGGATTAAGAGTTATTTTTAGGTGTAGAAGTTTAAAGTTTAGGTCTGTTCGACCTTTGAATTCTTACATGATCTGAGTTCAAACCGGTGTAAGCCAGGTTGGTTTCTATCTTTAATTAATTATTATATTGTAGTACGAAAGGACCTAATATAAAAAATATAATTTTATTATAATGAAAATTATTAAATTAATTTACTATTTTGGCAGATTAGTGCAATAAATTTAGAATTTATAAATATAATTTTTAATTATAAATAGTATTGTTTATTATTGATAATTTAATACCTTTAATTGGAAGATTATTATTAGTTATTTGTGTTATAGTAGGTGTTGCTTTTTTAACTTTATTAGAACGGAAGGTTTTAGGTTACATTCAAATTCGAAAAGGTCCTAATAAAGTCGGGTTTAATGGGTTATTACAACCTTTTAGTGATGCTGTAAAATTATTTACTAAGGAACAAACATATCCATTATTATCTAATTATATTTCTTATTATTTTTCTCCAGTATTTTCATTATTTTTATCTTTATTAATTTGAATGTGTATTCCTTATTTGATTAAATTATATTCTTTTAATTTAGGGGTTTTATTTTTTTTATGTTGTACTAGTTTAGGGGTTTATACAGTAATAATTGCTGGTTGATCTTCAAATTCAAATTATGCTTTATTAGGGGGTTTACGAGCAGTTGCTCAAACTATTTCTTATGAAGTTAGATTAGCTTTAATTTTATTAAGATTTATTTTTTTAGTTGGAAATTATAATTTTATAAATTTTTATGTTTATCAAGATTATGTATGATTTATTGTTTTTTGTTTTCCTTTAGGGTTAGTTTGGTTGGCTTCTTGTTTAGCAGAAACTAATCGAACTCCTTTTGATTTTGCTGAAGGTGAATCTGAATTAGTTTCTGGTTTTAATGTTGAATATAGAAGAGGAGGGTTTGCTTTAATTTTTTTAGCTGAATATTCTAGTATTTTATTTATAAGTATGTTATTTGTAGTAATTTTTTTAGGAAGCGATATTTATAGTTTAATGTTCTTTTTTAAATTAACTTTTATTTCATTTATTTTTATTTGAGTTCGAGGTACTTTACCTCGATTTCGATATGATAAATTAATATATTTAGCTTGAAAAAGATTTTTGCCTTTATCTTTAAATTATTTATTTTTTTTTGTAGGTTTAAAAATTTTTTTTATTTCTATATTATTTTAATGAATAATTTTTAGTACAAATTAATAGAAGGATTTACTTCTTTCTTATGTTTTCAAGACATATGCTATAAAAGCTTATTAATTTAATTTAATAATTTATCTCAGAATTTAGCTAAAAGAGGATTAATAATAAAATATGAAAAATATAGGACTGTTAAAATTTGTCCGGTTAAGATATAAGGGTCTTCTACAGGTCGAGCTCCAATTCATGTTAAAAGAGAAGCTACAATTACTATATTTCAAAATAAAATTTGATTTAATGGATAGAATTGTAATCCTCGGAATTTACTTATATGAGTAAAAGGTAAAATTAATAAAATAGCAATAGATAAAACTAATGCAATTACTCCTCCTAATTTATTAGGAATTGATCGTAAAATAGCATAAGCAAATAAAAAATATCATTCTGGTTGAATGTGAACAGGGGTTACTAATGGATTAGCTGGAATAAAATTTTCTGGATCTATTAATAAATAATTAAATTTTCAAATAAATGCAATAAGAATTCATAAAAAAACAATAAATCCGAAAATATCCTTGTAAATAAAATATGGGTGAAATGGAATTTTATCTACATTTCTATTTAATCCTAAAGGATTATTTGATCCAGTTTGATGTAAAAATAATAAGTGGATTATTATTAAAGCTAAAATAATAAAAGGAAAAATAAAATGAAATGTAAAAAATCGAGTTAAAGTTGCATTATCAACAGCAAACCCTCCTCAAATTCATTGTACTAAATCTATTCCTAAATATGGAACAGCAGATAAGAGGTTTGTAATAACTGTAGCTCCTCAAAAAGATATTTGTCCTCAAGGTAAAACATATCCTAAAAATCCTGTTGCTATTGTTAAAAATAAAATAATAACTCCTGTATTTCAAGTTATGTGATATAAGTATGACTCATAATATACTCCTCGTCCTACATGAATAAATAAGCAAGCAAAAAAAAATGAAGCTCCATTAGCATGACAAATTCGTAAAAATCATCCATTATTAACATCTCGACAAATATGATTTACTCTATTAAAAGCTGTTTCAATATCTGCAGCATAATGTATTGCTAAAAATAAACCTGTTAAAATTTGTAATATTAAACATAAACCAAGTAATGAACCAAAATTTCATCAAGCTGAAATATTTGATGGTGCAGGTAAGTCAACTAATGCATTATTTGCAATTCTAATTAAAGGGTGGGTTTTTCGAATAGGTTTAAACATTAATTTATAGGTCGTAATGGACCATAGAACTTTTTTGTAATTTTTACTGTTACTAATAATGTTAAAAATAAATAATTAATTAATAATAATGTAATTAAATTTGTTGGAAAGTTATATATTTTATTTAGGGAAAGAATATTTTCATTAATTAAATTAATATCTAATGATAATTTTTTTATTTCTATGTTTGAAATAAATTGTTCAATTAATCTTTTATCTAATAATATAAAAATTATAATTATTATTGATAATAAAAAAATTCTAAATATAGTTAATTTAAAGGATATAGTAAATATTTCGTTTGAAGACAATGATGTTACATAAATAAATAAAATAAGTATACCTCCTAAAAAAATTAAAAATAAAACATAAGAAAATCAAAAAGATTCTACATAAATTCCAGTAATCAAACAAGTTAAAAAAGTTTGAATTAATAACATTAATCCTATTGATAAAGGATGTTTTATTTGTATAAAGATAAATCTTATAATTAAACAAATGATTATGATGATTAATTTTGTGATATCAAGAAATAGTTTATATAAAATATTAACTTTGGGAGTTAGTGAAAAAGAGCTTTCTTTTTTCTTGAAGTTTAAAAAAAATAATTTTTATTTTTAGTTTACAAGACTAATGTTTTTGTTAAACTATTTAAACTAATATTAATGGCAAATATATTTTTAATATTTTATTTATCTATAATTATATTTTTATTCGGTTGTATAGTATTTGTTTCTAATCGTAAACATTTATTATCTACTTTATTAAGATTAGAATATATAGTATTAAGATTATTTATTTTTTTATTCTTTTATTTAAATTTTATAAATTATGAAACTTATTTTAGTATATTTTTTTTAACTTTTTGTGTTTGTGAAGGAGTATTAGGTTTATCTATTTTAGTTTCAATAATTCGAACTCATGGTAATGATTATTTTCAAAGTTTTTCAATTTTACAATGTTAAAGTTTGTTTTTGTTTTAGTTTTTATATTTTTTCTTTTTTTTTTAAAGAATTTTTATTGAATGGTTCAAAACTTAATTTTTTTATTAACTTTTATTTTTATAATTAATTTAAGTTCATTAAATTATTTTAATTATATTTCTTATTATTTTGGGTTAGATATAATTTCATATGGGTTAATTTTATTAAGTTTTTGAATTTGTGGGTTAATATTAATAGCAAGAGAAAAAGTTTATTTATTAAATAATTATAAATCTTTGTTTATTTTTATGATTTTATTTTTATTATTAATATTAGTTTTAACTTTTAGTTCAATGAGAATATTTATATTTTATTTATTTTTTGAAGCTAGATTAATTCCTACCTTATTTTTAATTTTGGGGTGAGGGTACCAACCAGAGCGATTACAAGCTGGTATTTACTTATTATTTTATACTTTATTAGCTTCTTTACCTTTATTAATTGGAATTTTTTATATTTTAAATTTTATAAATACTCTTTCTTTTGTTTTATTATCTAATCATTTTTTTTTTAATATGAATTTGTTATATTTATCTTTAGTATTTGCTTTTTTAGTTAAAATGCCTATATTTTTAGTTCATTTATGGTTACCTAAGGCTCATGTTGAAGCTCCTGTTTCTGGTTCAATAATTTTAGCTGGTATTTTATTAAAATTAGGAGGTTATGGCTTATTACGAATATTTTCTTTATTGCAAATTTCTGGGATAAAATATAATTATTGATGAATTAGTATTAGCTTAGTCGGAGGAGTATTAATTAGCTTAGTTTGTTTACGACAAACAGATTTAAAGGCGTTAATTGCTTATTCATCTGTTGCACATATAGGAATTGTTTTAAGAGGGCTATTAACTATATCTTACTGAGGGTTAACTGGTTCTTATGCTTTAATAATTGCTCATGGGTTATGTTCTTCTGGTTTATTTTGTTTAGCTAATATTTCATATGAACGAATAGGAAGTCGTAGTTTATTAATTAATAAGGGGTTATTAAATTTTATACCTTCTTTAAGATTATGGTGATTTTTATTATGTTCAGGAAATATGGCTGCTCCACCTACTTTAAATTTATTAGGAGAAATTTCTTTATTAAATAGAATTGTTGCATGATCTTGAGTTTCTATAATTATATTATCTTTATTATCTTTCTTTAGTGCTGCTTATTCATTATATTTATTTGCTTATAGTCAACATGGAAAGGTTTATTCAGGTATTTATTTTTTTTCTGGAGGTAGAGTGCGTGAGTTTTTATTATTAATATTACATTGATTGCCTTTAAATTTATTAATTTTAAAAAGTAGTTTTTGTATATTATGAATTTATTTAAATAGTTTAAAAAAAATATTGATTTGTGGTGTCAATGATATGAGTTTTCATTTTAGATCGTGAATATATTAATTAATTATTGTAAAATTAGATTTTATTTTTTAATATTTATTAGAGGTTCTTTATTTTTAATAAGTTTAAAATTTTTATTAAATGATTTAGTTTATTTTATTGAGTGAGAAGTTTTAAGTTTACAATCTATATCAATTGTTATAACTTTTTTATTTGATTGAATAAGTTTAATATTTATATCTTTTGTTTTATTAATTTCTTCTTTAGTTATTTTTTATAGAAATCAATATATGGAGGAAGATTATAATATTAATCGATTTATTTTATTAGTTTTAATATTTGTTATATCAATGATAATGCTAATTATTAGTCCTAATTTAATTAGAATTTTATTAGGGTGAGATGGGTTAGGTTTAGTTTCATATTGTCTTGTTATTTATTTTCAAAATGTAAAGTCTTATAATGCTGGTATATTAACTGCTTTATCAAATCGAATTGGAGATGTTGCTTTATTATTAGCAATTGCTTGAATATTAAATTATGGGAGTTGAAATTATATTTTTTATTTAGATATAATAAAAAATAATGTTGAAATAATAATTATTGGTGCATTAGTTATGTTAGCTGCTATAACAAAAAGAGCTCAAATTCCTTTTTCTTCTTGATTACCTGCAGCTATAGCCGCACCGACTCCTGTTTCTGCTTTAGTTCATTCATCAACTTTAGTAACCGCAGGGGTATATTTACTAATTCGATTTAATGATTTACTTATAAATTGATGAATGAGTCAGTTTTTATTATTAGTTTCTGGGTTGACTATATTTATAGCAGGGTTAGGTGCTAATTTTGAGTTTGATTTAAAAAAAATTATTGCTTTATCTACTTTAAGTCAGTTAGGGTTAATGATAAGTATTTTATCTATGGGATTTTATAAGTTAGCTTTTTTTCATTTATTAACTCATGCTCTTTTTAAGGCTTTATTATTTATGTGTGCAGGGTCAATTATTCATAATATAAAAAATTCTCAAGATATTCGAATAATAGGAAGTTTAATATTAAGTATACCGTTAACTTGTAGATGTTTTAATGTTGCTAATTTAGCTTTATGTGGAATACCTTTTTTAGCAGGATTTTATTCAAAGGACTTAATTTTAGAAATAGTAATATTATCTTATGTTAATATTTTTGTTTTTTTTCTTTTTTTTTTTAGTACAGGATTAACTGTATGTTATTCCTTTCGTTTATGTTTTTATTCAATAACAGGGGATTTTAATAGAAGTAGATTACATCCTTTAAATGACTCTGGTTGAACTATATTATTTAGTATTTGTTTTTTAACTGTTATAGCAGTTATTGGAGGAAGATTATTAAGTTGGTTAATATTTTTAAATCCTGCAATAATTTGTTTACCTATAGAAATAAAGTTATTAACTTTGATTGTATGTTTAGTAGGTGGAACTATTGGGTATATTTTAAGAAATGTTAAATTATTCTTTATTAATAAGGCTCTATATTATTATAATTTTACTAATTTTGTTGGTTCAATATGATTTATACCAATAATTTCTACATTAGGGGTTATTAATTATCCATTAAAATTAGGATTATATTCTTATAAAAGTTTTGATCAAGGATGAAGAGAGTTTTTTGGAAGTCAAATAATTTACATACAATTAAAAAATTATTCTTTATATTTGCAAGAATTTCAAAAAAATAATTTAAAAATTTATTTATTAAGTTATATATTATGATTTATTATTTTATTAATATTAGTTGTAATAGTAAATTAATTTAAATAGCTTACATTTAGAGCATGACACTGAAGATGTTAGGGTGATTAATTTAATCTTTAAATATTTATAAAAAATAAATTTTTATTTTTACATTGAAAATGTAATGTTTTTATTAAACTATATAAATGAAATATGAGGATCAAGAAAAAGCTGCTAACTTTTATCTTTAATGGTTTAACTCCATTTATATTTCTTTAATTGGAATTATATAATTCAATTTTATCATTAACAGTGATATACCTCTCTTTGGTTTCAATTAATAAGGTAAATTGAAAATTCAATACTTTTTAAATGCAAATTAAATGTTATAGTTAACTATTACCCTAAAATATGGGTGAATTTCACCTAAGATTAGGCCGAAACTAATTGCAATAAATCGCTTCATATTTATTCATTTCACTCTAATGCTCCTTGGTTTCATTCATGATATAAACCAATTAATAAAATAAAAATAAAAAACAATCTAGTAATTGTTCAATTTATTAAATTTGATGATTTAATAATTAAAATTATTGGTAGTAATAATGCAATTTCAACATCAAAAATTAAAAAAATAATAGCAATTAAAAAAAATCGTAAAGAAAAAGGTAGTCGAGAAGAATTTATTGGATCAAATCCGCATTCAAAAGGAGAGCATTTTTCTCGGTCTAATAAGGTTTTTTTTGATAATAAAGTGGCTAGTATTATTACAACAATTGTAATAATAAAAATAATTATTGTTATTGTAGATAGTATTAATATTATTTATACTAAAATTATTTAGTCCTTGTGATTGGAAGTCACATATACAAAATTATACTTTATAAATATCTACCTCATCAATAAATAGTAATATATAAAAATAATCATACAACATCTACAAAATGTCAATATCAAGCAGCAGCTTCAAACCCAAAATGGTGATTTTTTGAAAAATGATAGTTAATATGACGTAAAAAACAAATTAATAAAAAAGTTGTTCCAATTAATACATGTAGTCCATGAAATCCTGTTGCTATATAAAAAGTAGACCCATAAACTGCATCTGCAATAGTAAAAGGGGCTTCAATATATTCATAAGCTTGTAAAATAGTGAAATATACTCCTAAAACAATTGTGAAAAATAATCCTTGAGTAGCTTGTGAGTGATTTCTTTCTATTAAAGCGTGATGGGCTCATGTGACTGTAACTCCTGAAGCTAATAAAATAGCAGTATTTAATAATGGAATTTGAAAAGGATTAAATGCTATAATTCCTACGGGGGGTCAAGTTATACCTAATTCAATAGTTGGAGATAGTCTTCTATGAAAAAAAGCTCAAAAAAAAGAAATAAAGAAGAAAATTTCAGAGACAATAAATAAAATTATTCCTCATCGTAAACCAATTGTTACAGGAAAAGTATGTAACCCTTGAAAAGTTCCTTCACGAGAAATATCTCGTCATCATTGATATATTGTTAAAATTGTAATAACGTTTCCTAAAATAAATAATGTTATTGTATATTGATGGAATCATTGAACTAGACCAGAAACAGTTGTTATAGCACCAATTGCTCCTGTTAAAGGTCATGGACTATAATCTACTAAATGGAAAGGATGATTTGCATGTGTTGACATTAATTTACTTCTCTTGAATAAAGAGTTCTTAATACTGCAAATACATAAGATTGAATAATTGCCACTGCAGATTCTAATACTAATAAAGCAATTTGTGTAGTTAAAATAACTGATAAAATAATATAGTTTGTTGTAACTGGGCCTGTATTTCCTAATAAAGTTAATAATAAATGCCCAGCAATTATATTTGCTGTTAATCGAACAGCTAAGGTTCCTGGACGAATTACATTTCTAATTGTTTCAATGCATACCATAAAAGGTATTAAAACTGGAGGAGTTCCTTGAGGAACTAAATGAGCAAATATGTGTTGAGTATGATTAATTCATCCATATAATATAAATCTTAATCATAATGGGAATGCTAAAGTTAATGTTAAAGTTAAATGACTTGTACTTGTAAAAATATAAGGAAATAATCCTAAAAAATTATTAAATATAATTAATCTAAATAATGAAATAAATATTAATGTACTTCCATTGTGTCCAGAAGGTCCTAATAATGTTTTAAATTCCTTATGAAGAGTTAATAAAATATTATTTCAAATTAATTGAAATCGATTAGGTATTAATCAATATGATATTGGAATTAAAAATAACCCTAAGAAAGTTCTTAATCAATTTAATGATAAATTTAAAATTGATGTTGAAGGATCAAATACAGAAAATAGATTTGTTATCATTTTCAATTTAATTTATTTAATTTAATATTTAATGATTGAGAAGTTTTTATTGGAGTATAAAAAAAACAAAAGTAATTTAAAATATTAAAAATTACTAGTGTAATTGAAAATACAAAAAATAAAATTAACCAATTAATCGGTGCTATTTGTGGGATTAAAAAATATTAGATTAAACTAATTTTTTTAGTTTGACATACTAAGGTTTTATATAAAACTAATTTTTTAGTTTTATTTCATTAGAAGTAAGTGCTAATTTACTATAATATGATTTAAGAGATCATTACTTGCTTTCAGTCATCTAATGAATTAGTTATAGAAGTAATTCATTTAATAAAATAATTTATTGGAATGCTTTCAATTACAATTGGTATAAAACTGTGATTTGCTCCACAAATTTCTGAACATTGTCCAAAAAATAATCCTGGTCGATTAATTAAAAAATTAATTTGATTTAGTCGTCCTGGTGTAGCATCAACCTTTACTCCTAAAGAAGGCACAGTTCAAGAATGAAGTACATCTGTTGCTGTTACTAAAATTCGAATTTGATTATTTATTGGTAAAACAATTCGATTATCTACATCTAGTAAACGGAATCCATTAGTTTCAAGCTCATTTGTTGGTACTATGTAAGAATCAAACTCTAAGTTTAAAAAATCAGAATATTCATAGCTTCAATATCATTGGTGACCAATTGATTTTAAAGTAATAGAAGGGGTATTAATTTCATCCATTAAGTATAATAATCGTAAAGAAGGAAAAGCAATAAATATTAAAATAATTGCTGGTAATACTGTTCAAATAATTTCAATAGTTTGTCCGTGTAATAAATATCGATTAGTAAATTTATTAAACATTAATATTCCTATAATATATCCTACTAAAATTGTAATTATTGTTAAAATTAATAATGTGTGGTCGTGAAAAAAATTTAATTGTTCTATTAAAGGTGATGATCTATCTTGTAAACCTAAATTTGCTCATGTTGCCATTTTCTAACAAAAGATAAAATCTTTATATATGAAGCTTAAATTCATTGCACTAATCTGCCATATTAGAAATTATTAGTTAATAATGGAAGTTCTGCATAAGTGTGCTCAGCAGGAGGAAGAGTATGGTATCATTCAATAGATGAAGATAATTGTATAGGGAATCTAGGAGTACGTTGAGTAATTATACTTTCTCAAATAATAAATAAAAAATATAAAATAGCGAATAAAGAAATTGTTCTACCTAAAGAAGATACAATATTTCATGTTAAATAACTATCTGGAAAATCAGAGTAACGTCGAGGTATCCCCGCTAATCCTAAAAAGTGTTGTGGAAAGAAAGTTAAATTTACTCCAATAAATATAATAGAAAATTGAATCTTTAATCAAGTTGGATTTATTGTTAACCCTGTTAATAAAGGATATCAATGAACGAATCCTGCTATAATAGCAAATACTGCTCCTATAGATAATACATAATGGAAGTGAGCAACAACATAATATGTGTCATGTAATACAATATCAATTGAAGAGTTTGCTAAAACTACTCCAGTTAATCCTCCTACAGTAAATAAAAAAACAAATCCGAATGCTCATAATATAGCAGGGCTATAAGTTAATTGTGTTCCATGAAGTGTAGCTAATCAACTAAAAATTTTAATTCCTGTAGGAACAGCAATAATTATTGTAGCAGATGTAAAATAAGCTCGTGTATCAACGTCTATTCCAACTGTAAATATATGATGAGCTCATACAATAAATCCAAGTAATCCAATGGCTAATATAGCATAAATTATTCCTAAATTTCCAAATGTTTCCTTCTTACCACTTTCTTGAGTAATAATATGAGAAATTATTCCAAATCCAGGTAAAATTAAAATATAAACTTCTGGGTGTCCAAAAAATCAGAATAAGTGTTGGTATAAAATTGGGTCTCCTCCTCCAGCTGGATCAAAGAAAGAAGTATTTAAATTTCGATCAGTTAGTAATATTGTAATAGCTCCAGCTAATACAGGCAGTGATAATAATAATAAAATAGCAGTAATTACTACAGATCAAACAAATAAAGGTATTCGGTCTAATGTAATTCCTGGGGATCGTATATTAATAACAGTAGTAATAAAATTTACTGCTCCTAAAATTGAAGAAATCCCTGCTAAATGTAAAGAAAAAATAGCTAAATCTACTGAAGCTCCTGCATGAGCAATTCCAGAAGATAAAGGGGGGTATACAGTTCATCCAGTTCCTGCTCCATTTTCTACTATACTTCTAGAAATAAGAAGTGTTAAAGAAGGAGGAAGCATTCAAAATCTTATATTATTTATTCGAGGAAAAGCTATATCTGGTGCTCCTAACATTAATGGAACAAGTCAATTTCCAAACCCTCCAATTATAATAGGTATAACTATAAAAAAAATTATAATAAAAGCATGAGCAGTTACAATTACATTATAAATTTGATCATCTCCAATAAAAGCTCCTGGGTGACCTAATTCAGCTCGAATAAGAATTCTTAACGAAGTTCCTACTATTCCAGCTCAAGCACCGAAAATAAAATATAATGTTCCAATATCCTTATGATTTGTTGAAAATAATCATTGTCGCGATTAAATGGCTGAAGTTTAGGCGATAAATTGTAAATTTATTTATGGGAATTATTCTCTTTAATCAAGGCTTTATAGTCAATAATGATATTAGACTGCAATTCTAAAGGAATAATTTATTTTATTAAAGCTTTAAGAATTAAAAGATTAATACAAATATTTTCAGCTTTGAAGGCTATTAGTTTATTTAACTTAAATTCTTAAATAATAATATAAATTATAGATATTATTACTAATCCTCTAATTGAAATAAAATTAAAAATTAATCTAACAATAGATAATTTATTATTAAAATTATTTTTTAATAATCATGAATTTTTTTGGTAATTTAATATAAAAATTCTATAAGATAATCGTAAATAAAAGTATAAAGTAATTAAAGTTAAACAAACTCTAATTGTTAAAATAAATATTTGATTTATTGTTACTAAATTTTGAATAACTAATCATTTTGGTAAAAATCCTAAAAAAGGAGGAAGCCCTCCTAAAGATAATAAATTTAAGAAAATAAATAATTTTACAATTGGGTTTATTATAGATATATTAAAAATTTGATTAAAATAAAATAATTTAAAATTATTAAATATTAATACAATAGAAAAAGAAAGTAAAGAATATAATAAAAAATAAATTATTCATAATATTTCATTATTTATTATTGCTAATAGTATTCAACCTAAATGATTAATTGAAGAAAATGCTATTAATTTTCGAATTGATGTTTGATTCAATCCTCCTAAAGATCCAATTAATATTGATAAAATAATTGCAATTATAAAAAAATTATAAATAAAATTGTATGAAATTAATATTAAAGGGGCAATTTTTTGTCAAGTTATTAAAATTAACCCATTGATTCATGATAATCCTTCTATAACCTCAGGAAATCAAAAATGAAAAGGAGCTGCTCCACTTTTTAACAATAATGTTGATAAGATTAAAATTTCATTAAATGATTTATATAACATTAAATTATTATTGTAAAAAAATATTAACATAATAATAGCAAATAATAAAATTGAAGAAGCAAAAGCTTGTGTTAAAAAATATTTTAATGAACTTTCTGAGGTTAATAAATTTTTTTTATTATCATTTATTAGGGGGATAAATGATAATAAATTAATTTCTAACCCTATTCATGCTCCTAATCAAGAATTAGAAGAAATTGTTACTAATGTTCCAAAAATTAATATTATTAAAAAAATATTATTAGAGATTTTTTTGATTAAAAAGAAAAGGATTATAACCTTTATAAATGGGGTATGAACCCAGTAGCTTAATTAGCTTATCTTTTTATATTTTAGTGTATGACGCACAAAAGATTTTGATTCTTTTAGAAATAGTTTAATTCTATTAAATATAATGAATGAAATGTTAAATTTCATGATTTACCCTATCAAGGTAATCCTTTTTGTCAGGCAATTCATT